TGTTATGATACAAGTCCACGTTTTCAAAAAAAATGGATGAGATTGGGTCCCAGCGGATCTAAACAATCTTATTTTTTTGAACATGAAGAAATAAAGAAGCCATTGCAAATGCCGGAAAGACTAGGCCTACTAACGGCACAAAAATAGATGGAAGGTTCAAATTTGTCATAGAAGGGGTACCTCGATTTACTATTTGTATCTCTTATTATGTTATTATATAAATAAAGATATCTTGTAATAATTATAATTAAATTAAGAATTTTAATTCTAATTAGATAATATTTATTATTAATAGAATTTGAAGAATTTTAAATTCTTAGTATAGATCTAAGTATCTATATATCTAAACCTAACTGAGTACGTATAATAAGAATAAGTGCAAAGAATGTAGAACTGTAGAACTAAATAAATGGACTTATTCATCTCCTACATGAGAAAGATATGTATGATAATAAACTTTATGATTTTTCTTCATTTCTTTTGTTCTTGTCTTCTAATTTTCTAAAAATAGATAAAGAGTTTTTTACAGATTATCGAAAGATTCGTTCGAATCCGACCCAACATGAATTTTTAGCTAAAATGGTTTTTCGGGAGATAGAGAAAGATACAAAACTCTATTATCTATATTTAAATTTCAAATTATATACCTAAGACAAGAAGAAATTCGTTTTATTTTCCTAATTTCACGAAAGGAAGAACTCACTCTTGCTCTTGGTGATAAAGGCTTCTTGATTCGTAATCAGGAATATAGGTCAAAAAAAGAGTTATCCTCAACTTTAGTTTTGATTCTTTCTACAATTAGATCTTCTATCACCAAAGAAAAGGCCATTATTATCTTATTTACTTTGATTCCGATAAACTAACTACTTTTTTTGCTACAAACACAAATAAAATAATTGAACTTAGTGCTCTACTTGATTTTGCTTGACTTTTGATTCAAAGGAAAAAAGGCGTGGAGCTTAAATAACTCACTCAGAACGCTTTTTAAAAGATTACGTGGTACAATTAGGTCGAATAAACCCTTCTGGAATAAGTATTCAGCTGCTTGTGAACCTTCGGGTACTGTTTTATTCAATGTTTGTTCAATTACTCTTTTACCTGCAAATGCAATGTAGGCATTGGGTTCGGCAATAATGATATCCCCCAACATACCAAAACTAGCTGTCACTCCACCAGTTGTCGGAGATGTAAGGATTGATACATAAAATAATTTTTTATTTAATTGATAATCATATAAAGCAGACGATATTTTAGCCATTTGCATCAAGCTCAAACTTCCTTCCTGCATGCGCGCCCCCCCAGAAGCACACACTATAATAAGAGGTAAAATTTTATTGGCAGCGTGTTCAATCAAACGGGTGATTTTCTCTCCGACTACGGATCCCATACTACCCCCCATAAACTGAAAATCCATAACCCCAATTGCTACGGGAATGCCGTTTAGTTGGCCTATGCCTGTTTGAACAGCCTCGGTTAATCCTGTCTTTCTTTGATAAGAATCAATACGATCTTTATAAGGCTCCTCCTCCGAATGAAATTCAATGGGATCCAGAGAGACCATGTCTTCATCCATAGGATCCCAAGTACCCGGATCGATCAAAAGTTCAATTCTATCCGAACTACTCATTTTCAAATGATATCCACATTGTTCACAAATATTCATTTTTGATTTAAAAAATTTCTTATAATTTAATCCATAACAATTTTCGCATTGAACCCACAAATGCCTGTATTTTTGAGTTACCTCGAGATCATTAGAACTTTCTCTTATAGTTAAATCACTGCCCTTTGTGCGAGTTTGTCTACTGGAACCCTCGTTTTCACTACTATTTCGACTTTCACCACCACAAAGGGCCCTATAAATGTAACTGTCACCGTAATTCTCACTACCACTTATAATGGAAGTATCTATACAGATTTGAGACTGAAGATAATTATCAATGCAACTATTAATGTGATTATTCCAACTATATTGAGTATCGTACATGTAAGAATTATAGTAGGGATCTTCGCCCCTAAATCCATTATTCAGATAACTCGAGTTTCGATAACTATAAAAAGAACTTTCTAGTTCACTCAGAAAAGAATGATCGTTGTCAATCTCAAAAATCTGATTTTCAATATCAAAATAGATGGAATAACTGTCTCCATTCCTATCACTAACTAAAAAAGTGTCATCAGAGATGAAATTCCGAATGTCTTTAACGCCGAATAAATAATCAACATTACTGCAACTAGAATTGTCCCGATTCCTCCAACTATGAATGTTTTTCACTTTTCGATTTGGATCTTCACTGGTATTTTCAATAGGACCAAGACTGCCCATTGATTTATTTAGCCCACACCTGCGTTCGAACTCCTTCTTAAACAACATCGAATTAAACCACCATCTTTCCATAGAGTTTTCTTGCCCCCTATTTGCATGAAAATACAATAGATGAATAGTCATTCGCTATAAAATTATTTATTTGAATATCTTATTTCCTATCAGACTAAGCAT